ATCAAAGTTAATTTCCCAGTTAATCACGAAATGCTGCAGTTCTTATATCGAATTTCTTAATAAGTAATTCGTGAGATCATGCACCTGGCTTTCCTATTTAGGACGTAAAGGGTACAGCCGTTTGGCTCCAACTTATTCTTGAAATAAACAACTCACAAACACTCCCTTTCCAAAAAAAATTAATACACCAATGACTACACTTAGATTTATTAGATTTGTTGCTAAAATATTGGTATTAAATCCGAAACTCCCGGCGGATGGCCAGTAGTCCAAAGAAACGAAAGAATCGGTTACATTTTTCATGGAATCTCCTCTTAGATTATAGATAGATTAAAAATCAACCAACCATAGTTTTTTTGTATCACTTTGTCCCTTTTTTTTTATTTATTCTTTTCTTTTTGTTTTTGAAATCGAGTCAAAAAAAGTCGAGTTCTACAGTACCCCTTGATTGTTGAAACACCTCATAAAGAAAAAAAAAAAAAAAAAGACTTCCCGTGAACTACGAACGGGAAGGAGGAAAGCGAGTCGGTATGCGAATTCCTCAGTCGAAAATAAGCTCGTCCCGTAGGTTTCCGTTAGTTTATCAACAAAAAAGGAATTGTAGGGGTGAAATATTGATCTAATTTGAAAAAAGCAAAGCAAACAAGTACAAAAAAAACAATGAAAATTAAACAAAAGGATTCGCAAATAAAAGTGCTAATGCTACAACCAATCCATAAATCGTTAAGGCTTCCATAAAAGCTAGACTAAGCAATAGAGTACCTCTTATTTTTCCCTCTGCCTCGGGTTGTCGCGCGATACCTTCGACAGCTTGGCCCGCAGCAGTCCCTTGGCCAACCCCAGGTCCAATAGAAGCAAGTCCTACAGCCAATCCAGCAGCAATAACGGAAGCAGCAGAAATCAGTGGATTCATGAGAAGTTCCTCGTCCCAACAAAAATAAATGGTTAATGATACAATCAAGCAATCAATTTGACTTGAATTATTAATTCATCTAGGCGAAGTAACTAACAACTTGGAATTCAAAAAAATTGAATTATTGGTAAACTAATATTATTTATTATTGAATCATCCGAACTACTTCGAAATCTCTTTTTTTTGCTTCTTTTATATCGACAGAGTCTTTGTGACTCCATAAAACTTTCGTATTTATATTTATGAACTGTTATTTCAATTAGTCCATCTTTTATTTAGTTGCTCTCTTTATTCAGCCAATTCACAGTCACAACGATACGACAAGACTTCTATTGGAACCCACACACAGTAGTAGCGCAAATGAAATTTATTTTTAGTTCATATATAACTCGTCACTATTATATTTAATATATACATGTCTTTCTTCCATCGCGTAAACCATTAGATTCAATCGTATTCGAGAATCAATCCCTTTTTTTAGGAACCTTTTTTTTTTGTAAATTTATTATATAAAGTATATAAGTATAAGATTATTCCGACAAAATCAAAGTCAAAGTAAATGTGCAAAGAAAATTGTGAATGCGAATTATAGAACTGTCATTATTAGATTGATCTAAGTTTATGCAAGACTATTAAATAGTTGCTTTTGGTBAATTGTTGAATACAATTGATGGTCACTCTAAAGTCGAATTTTTTCTCCTGTTTTTTAGTTAATCGAAGGTAGTAAACATATATTTGATTCAAATTTGTATTTGAAGAAGACCTTTGTCTGAACAATGTAAAATAAAATAGTGAGTCGAGCCGGAGTGTAGAATACTAAGGTCACGAGAGAATAACTTTAGGAAAAAGATCTTTTAGATTAGATCTCTTTCCTTTTTTTTTTTTTTTACAACTCTCTAATATCTTATCTTATGGTTTATTCTTTTTTTGTTCCTAGATTTCTATTGGATTTCTATTGTATATAGAGCCCACCCTTTCCATTTCTATTTGTTAAGGCAATCATCTTGCTCTTGCTACATAGATTAATTTGCGCTAAACTACTAAAGGACTAGTTCAATGATGTACTTCCATGGATTCACCTATATAAGCCGCAGCTAAAGTTGCAAAAATAAGAGCTTGAATACCACTTGTAAATAAGCCAAGGAACATGACAGGGAGAGGAACCACTAAAGGTACTAAAGAAACAAGAACAACAACTACTAATTCATCTGCTAAGATATTCCCAAAAAGTCGAAAACTAAGTGATAACGGCTTTGTGAAATCTTCTAAAAGATTAATAGGTAAAAGGATTGGGGTTGGTTGAATATATTTACCGAAATAGCTTAATCCTTTTTTGGTAAGACCCGCATAGAAATATGCGCCTGAGGTGAGTAAAGCCAAAGCAACTGTCGTATTTATATCATTCGTTGGTGCCGCTAACTCTCCACGAGGTAATTCTACGATTTTCCAAGGTAAAAGAGCTCCTGACCAATTCGAAACAAAAATAAATAGAAACATAGTTCCAATAAACGGAACCCAAGGGCTGTATTCTTCTCCAATTTGAGTTTTACTCACATCTCGAATGAATTCAAGAACATATTCGAAGAAATTCTGACCTCTTGGTGGAATAGTTTGTGGGTTCCGAACAGCTATCGTAGCTGAACCTAATAAGATAGCAATTACAACCCACGAAGTAATAAGTACTTGTCCGTGGACTTGGAAACCGCCTATTTGCCAATAGAAATGTTGGCCTACTTCCACACCGGCTATATCATAGAACCCTTTAGGTGTGTTCATGGAACATGATAGCACATTCATATTTCCCTCTGATAAAAAAATCACAAAATTATTTTGATTCAACCATTTTAAACATTTAGAAAAAATAACCGATTCACAAAAGCGAGCGTATTTTCACTTAAAAGTTTTTATCTTATTATTCATTTAATCAAGGATTTCTTAGATCGTTAGAACGGCCCTCACAAATAGCAAATACTAATTTGTTAAGAATTAAGCGGATTGAAGATATAGCGTCATCATTTGATGGAATCGAAATATCTGCAAGATCAGGATCACAATTTGTATCGATTAAAGAAATTGTTGGAATTCCCAGGGTTATACACTCGCGCAGGGCCGTATATTCTTCATGCTGATCGACGATGATTACAATATCGGGCAATCCTGTCATATATTTAATTCCGCCCAGATATGTTTGCAAGCGATATAATTGTCTTTTCACCATAGCCGCATCTCTTTTTGGAAGCCGGGTGAACCTTCCCATTTTTTGTTCCATTCTCAAATCCCTGAACGTTTGAAGTCTCGTTTCTGTAGTAGACCAATTTGTTAACATTCCGCCGAGCCATTTTTTATTAACACAATGACACCTGGCCCTTACTGCCGCCCGTGCTACTGAATCAGCTGCTTTTGGTTTGGTACCAACAATTAAGAATTGTTTTCCTCTATGTGCTGCCTCAAAAACCAAATCACAGGCTTCGGATAAAAAACGAGCAGTTCTAGTAAGATTTGTAATATGAATACCGTTACGCTTTGCAGAGATATAAGGTGCCATTTTCGGATTCCATTTTCTAGTACCATGGCCAAAATGAACTCCTGCCTCCATCATTTCTTCTAAGTCGGTGGTCGAATATCTTCTTGTCATTTCCCCCCAACCCCCCCCCCTTAAATTTAAATAAAAAAAAGAGAGGAAGAACCAAATAACTAATTGTTTTGTTCCGATGGAACCTGCTCTTATACCGTAGATTGTCCGTAGATAAACTGAACAAGCCTGTAGTCTTTTCGAAGGAGGCCTCCACTTTTACTTTTAAGTTTAAGAATGATTAAATTCTCTAACCTATTTGTTAGCGTATATCAGGGAATGTCTTTCAAAGACACGAATCAACTAATTTGCGGTGGTGAAACAAAATATCTCTAATTTCCCCCCGGAAAAGATTGTTTTTTTTGTCAAAAGAGCTCTTGGGTGAGGGCACTAATCCTTTCAATCCAGTACCAACGGGTATCATACCACCCAAAACAACGTTCTCTTTCAGACCTTTCAACCAATCGATTCGACCCCGGAGAGCTGCTTTTGCTAAAACTCTAGCAGTTTCTTGAAAACTGGCTTCCGCTATGAAACTTTGAGTATTGAGCGATGCTCGAGTTATTCCCAATAAGAGGGCTCGGTAACAAATTGCTTCTTCCAACACGCGACCCAGTCGTTCTGCTCTAAACACTCCAATTAATTCTCCGGGTGAAAAAACATTAGACATTCCATCTTCCGAAACCAACACCTTTGCTGTTATTTGACGTACAATAATTTCGATATGCTTATTATGAATCTGCACCCCCTGGGATCGATAAACCTTTTGAATCTTATTAACCAAAGAGATACGACTTTGCACTATCGTTAGCTCAGCACCAATTAAGAATGCCCATGGAATTCCAACAATTCTTGTTATACGTTTGTTCCACCCCTTAAACCTCTTTTCTAAATTCATCGATATTGAATCAACCGAACGAACTTCTAACACCTGTTCTACTTTTGGAAGTCCCTGGGTTATATCACCAGATCTCGATTTTTCATATATAAAGGTAATTAAAGGATCTCCTTCATACAGGATTTCCCCATAATGTCCATGAACAGTTGCTCCCGGAGTGGCCAAATAAGGCTTAGCTAATCGGATTACTACAGAGTCAACTTCAATAAGTAGAATTTGACCTGATTTTAGGCGTGGTCCGTTTTTGGCTATACATATATTGTCACAAATAAACTGCCCAAGACTCATTATTATAGATCTTTCTTGACAATAATTGGGCTGGAGAAAGTACCAATTCAAATTCAAAATAGTGTTACTTTCCGGGGCGGGTTTATAAATTGTCGCGTTTTCATCCATTAAATAATAATTTTGAATTACTTGAAAAGTATGTTTTAAATTTTCCAGTTTCATCGGATTATGAGTTAGTAAATCGTACAATGTATAACCATTCGTAATTAGAAAGACTGTTCCTAAAAGACCTGTCGAATTCTTAATTGGAATTAGAGGATCTTTTGTAATTTGAATTGATTCTTTTAACAAATTGGCATAGTTTACTGGCTCCATTCTAAAACAATTATATGATGACAGAATTATCAACAACTGTGATCCCGTATTTGGATTCAATCGGGTATGAATAGTTCGTTGATTTTGATTAAAGGGTTGTTCAATTCTTGCCTTGGAATAAAGGGAAGAAAACGGATTCATATTGGTGAAATCCGATCCATTATGAGATAGCAGTCCAGAGACCGCCGGATCATTTCTTTTTACGATATATGAAAGAGTGGATTTCGATAAGTTGATTCTTAGAAAATGTTGACTCAAACCCTTTGACCGTAGTTCAACAAAGTAAGCACGGGCTTCTTGACTAGACGAACTTTTTTGGTCTTGCTCCCAATTCAATACTAAACAAGTTCGAACTAATTGAATAGTTGTATGCGAAATTCCTCGAATAGGTTTACCATTTCGATAAAGGATATAATTGACAACTTGCAGTTTCACATTATCCCTTTCCGGAAATAGATCCGGTGGGAAAAGCGTTCCGAAAGTTATACCGTCCTTTATTTCATATGTGACGACAGGCCGAACCAAAACAAAATACTTTTTCTTCCGAGGCGTGATCCGTTGAACATACATCCAATTTTTCCTTTTTTTGTATTCTGAGGCAGTTGGTTTTCGTGTTCCTCGGGTTATCAAAACGCCGCTATGTCGGGATATCTTATCCATCTCGCCAGGAAAATGGATATCTCCGGCAAGTATTTTAAGTTCAATTCTTTTGTTTTTTCTCTCCACCCGGACCAACCCACCTACCCGGCTTCTTAGATTTAAAGTAATTTGTGTATCTACGCCAATAAGACTATTGTTCCGTACCATTATGGAAGAAGATCCCGGTAAGATATGCACTTCCTCGGGAATAAAAAAAAACGGATCGACTTTCATTTGCATTTGGGATTTTGTCCTAAATTCCTTGCCTCCTCGATACTCAAGTAAATCCTCTTTTTTGGCTATGGAGTGCATTTCTATCGTCCGATATTTAGTAATGCCCGAACTCTTTCTTCTGTATCGAGGATCGTCGAAATAAGCCAGAATGCTATTTCTACGGAAAATGCCGTTCATAGGGATTTCACCAGAGATGCCTGAAGGGGGCTTTAGTGTGTTCTCGCGTTCTTGAATCGAATGCAGTGGAATGATGAATCGATTTCTTCGCCTCTTTGATAATAAATTCAAATTCGGGTAGAGAATGGTCGGATCATTGAGATTAGAACGACGAGTACAGATAATTCGGCTAAGGGCTGAATAATCATAAATCCTAGCGTCTTTTTGAATGTTACCCGAAAAAAACCAAGTAAGTACTTTTTTTCTCGAATGATCTTTTGTTCCTGAGAAGTTTGAAGTGGATCTTCTTCCGCTAGACCAAGAATGCGTACTCATTTGATCTTGATCCTTGTGTAGCGAAAGTGAGACTAAACAGGATCCGCACGGTTCGCCTAATAATACCCATAAATGGCTTGTTTTTGGTAATAGATGAACATTACCGTATGTAAATTCGGGTGCATGATACACATCGCTGCTCCAGTGCATTTCTCCGTCTGAGTCAGCATAAATATGTTTCCGAACTTTCTCTTTAAAATTAAAAGTGGATGTTCGCGCGCGAATCTCAGCAATTACTTGTTCTGATTGGACATATTGATCGGTTTGAACTAAAATAAAACTTTGAGATGGAATATTTACATAATGTCGAATATCTTCAGTTTCAATCGTTACTAACAAGTTTAGAGAACATATAAACGCGGGATGCCCATGGCGTGTACGTGTCGGATGAACCAAATCCGCGTTGAATTTGATTTTTCCATTAGATGGGGCCCGCAAATGTTCTGCAGTACCCCCCGTGAAAACTCCACCCGTATGAAAAGTTCTTAATGTTAATTGAGTACCCGGTTCTCCAATCGATTGGCCGGCAATAATACCTACAGCTTCTCCCAACTCAACCAGGTTACCATGAGTAGGACTCCGCCCATAACATAATCGACAGATCCAAGATGCACTCCTACAAGTAAAAGGAGTTCGAATAGCTATCGTTTGTACTCGAAGGGTTAGGAATTGATTCATAAGTCCAATCCCAATGTCGTGATTTCGGGTGGCTATACACCGGGTGCCAATATAGATATCATGAGCTAATACACGACCCATTAATGTTTGTATCAAAATTCTTTCCGGTATCATCCCATCCGTACGACTCACAGAACTCGCACGAACGGTACCACAATCCGTTCGGCGTACAACAATGTGTTGAACTACTTCGACAAGTCGGCGCGTGAGATATCCAGCATCTGATGTTCGTACGGCAGTATCCACAACCCCTTTACGGGCTCCGTAGCACGAAATGATATATTCTGTTAAAGAAAGTCCTTCGCGTAAATTGCTTTGAATGGGTAAATCAATCATTTGGCCTTGAGGGTCCGACATTAATCCTCGCATACCTACTAATTGATGGACTTGAGAGACATTTCCTCTGGCTCCCGAAAAAGACATCATATGAACTGGATTAAGGGGGTCAGTTATCCTAAAATTAGGATTCAT